CATATGTCTTTTTTTATTCCTTCCTTGACAACAGTAAGAAATTAAGTAATAAACTGAGAAAAAGAAAAAAAGAATAATCAATGGAATAAAAGAAGAAATGTCCCGGCCAGTACTTAAGCAGATCAGGCCGGGAGAATAAACCTTTCGTATAAAATAAAAGAACTAAGATATTCTTTCTATTGAGGAGATTCGTTTTGAGTCATTATCTATATTGAATTCCTGATCAATTGCTTTTTTCTATCTTTTTCTTATTTTTCTTATACATATTTTATTATACATAATATATTTATACTATAATAAATATATACCTCTTAGTATAAATATATACCTTTAGTTTTATTTTATTTAAATTATTTTATCTAAATATTAAATACTTTGTTTAAGTTTAAATTTTAATAACTATTTCAAAAATTTCTATTATTTATTAGAATATTTTAGAATATTTCTAATTTCTATTTTAATAATATAATAATATTTTTTTTTTATTAAAATAGAATAATATAATAAAATAAATAATAATAAAAAAGTTAAATAAGATTAAATAAATAAAAATAAAATGAAAAAAGAAAATAAAGAGAAGAAGGTGGATTTTTATCAATCTTTATTTCACGTGTTACATCACATAACAAATTTTCAATTTGGAATTAGGAGAGATGGCTGAGTGGACTAAAGCGGCGGATTGCTAATCCGTTGTACGAATTATTTGTACCGAGGGTTCGAATCCCTCTCTTTCCGCTTTCTCTGATCACTTTCGAATTCGAAAAGATTCTCATCCCTTGATTTTATCATAGTTAAATGTATGAAACAAATAAGATTATTAAGAATTAATTTTGAAAAAAGCAAAAGAAAACTAGAAATTTTTTATTCTTCACGTCCAGGATTGCGTCCTGGATCATTAGATAAGAATCCAAAGATAAAAAGGGAAACAAAGAATATCACTACTGTGTAAACAAAGAGTTTGAGAGTAAGCATTACACAATCTCCAAGATCATTTTTTTTTTTTGAAAAAGGGAAATAGATTGCCTATTTTTTACCACATATACCATTTTTTTGTTTTGACACCCCAAAAAATGCAAAATAAAATGAAATCTTTTCTTGAAAAGTCATTTTATTTTAACGAATTTATTTGTAATAAGATTTTGATTCATTCGTTACCCGAAATTTCTTGTCATATCAATAATTAGGTATTGTGGAGTACCTAATAGTCCATACTCACTGGAAGGTCAGAACGGGGAAAAGGCTGATCCAAATTCATCGCTGCGGTTATTCATTCAATATACAAGAATTTCCATTTTGGAATCGAGGGTTCGTAATGTAAGACTTATCTGATCTTATCAATTTTTAGAATTTTTTTATCGAATACATCATCAATTTAGCAGAGTATTAAAGATTTCATCGAAAACTTACAGCGGCTTGCCAAACAAAGGCTAAGAGAAAAAAGAGTACAGGTATGACAGGCATAACATCTACGATTGGATTGAAAATGGCATAAGCTTCGGGCAATTTGGCGAAGAAAAAACTACTCGAATAAAGGACGGAATTAAGACAGATACCGATTAAACTAAAGATATTAAGCATAACAAGCATTTTGTTCTTGTGGATTAGATAATTTTGAGTTATTTTTATAAGGGAAAAATGAAAAAGGCAGATCAAGAAATCCTTCTTTTTCTTCGGTTCGGACTTTCCCAAATAAACCCCCCCATTATCATTCTAAAATGAGAATATAAGGAATTCAACTTTCATACAATATCTTAATTGAATTCTATGTAATGATCAATGAATTTTTTTGATTCTATATCTACATGTCTTGAATCCTAGCAACAAAATATCCCATATGTTTTTGTGTATTTGGGTTGGGATTGACGAATAACCAATACCAATATTAGTGTTGATTAATATCGAATAGAAATCAAAATGGGGCGTGGCCAAGCGGTAAGGCAGCGGGTTTTGGTCCCGTTATTCGGAGGTTCGAATCCTTCCGTCCCAGATCGTTTTTCATGAAACGAAAGATGGGATCACACTGCATTCCACATGAAACAATAATTTGTTAAAGGGAAAAATCTTTTTAATTTTCAGAATGGTTCTAAGAATCATATCTGAGAATTCGTTTGGTTTCTCACAAACGGAATCAAGTGTCAAATGTGGGTAAAATTGAATATCTTTATTTTCATTCAATTCATATGATAGAATATGGGGTTAAATTAAATAAATTCGATCCTTGCTGAACCTTATCCGGATAAATACTTATTTATCCGTAGATAGAAATATTATATACCGGTTGAACCAATGACTATTCATGATTTTATATTGAATCAATTCCATACCGCTTTGAAATTTCAATTAGAGGAATGTTATGGTAAAACTTCGTTTGAAACGATGTGGTAGAAAGCAACGTGCGACTTGAAGGACATGGTCGGCTGTGGATTTTTACATCCGCCATCTTCTATAGTAATGAAGATGCTCTTGGCTCGACATAGTTTGTTCTGTTCTGCCCGGAACCTAATTTGTGTTGGGTTATAAGTAAATAGTACATGATGAAGCTCGAGAAGAAGGGATTGATTCATTTTTCAAGGGAAAGAATCTAGGGTTAGTGAAAATCAATAAGTTAGACCAACTCTGTAAGTATATCCTCACTATATATAAATTCTAAATCGAAAGGTTCAAATTCAGAACAAGTTTGAAAAGTCCAATTTTTCAAAATTGGTAAAACTATTTCGATGAAAAGTGTATCACAAGGGAATCAATCATTCGTATTCTATTTATATAGAAAGAAATAACAAAAAAAGGTATGTTGCTGCCATTTTGAAAGGAATAAGGATCCCCGAGGTAATGTCTAAACCCAATGATTTCACAAAGCAAGGATAAAGGATTCCGAAACAAGGAAACACTATTTTCAATTGTCTCAACAATTGGATCAGACTGAGGAATAAAAATAGATTCGAAATGAGACAAACAAAAGAGTTTAGAGACGGCTCAATAAATGTCTAAGGATTTTCTTGTCAGAATTACCCAACTTGAGTTATGAGTATGAATGAGATTTCTTCCCTTTTCTGTAAGGAAGAAGAAAAAAGTACTCAATTCAAATCATAGTAAAATTCATGATTTTATGGATCCACTTGCTATTATATACAGAAATTAGAATCATTTTTCTCGAGCCGTATGAGGAAAAAACCTCCTATACGTTTCTAGGGGGGGCATTGTTTATTTACATCTATCCCAATGAGCCATCTATCGAATCGTTGCAATTGATGTTCGATTCCGAAGAGAAGGAAGAGATCTTCGAAAAGTAGGTTTTTACGATCCGATAAAGAATCAAACTTATTTAAATGTTCCTGCTATTCTATATTTCCTTGAAAAAGGTGCTCAACCTACAGGAACTGTTTATGATATTTTAAGGAAGGCAGAATTCTTTAAAGAAAGAACTTCGAGTTAATTAAAGGAAAAAACAAAATTATTAAATAAATAAAATAAAGTAGGGAAAGGTAACTAGTATCTATCCTTGTGTAATTATTTCTATTTACACACCATTTTACTTTTTCTTGCTTTATTCATATTTTGGCGGGGGAATTGAATTTAACAACAAACAAGGGGTTAAGCTTGCTTATCGTACTTTTATTGATTGAATAAACCGGGGATTTTTTATTTACCTTAATTTTTTCCATTCCAATTTCTTATTTATGTTGTGCCAATCCAACACAAGTCTTTATTTTATTTACTTGATTTACTTTCTCAACATTGCTTTTATATTGACAATGGTGTATCGAACAAATATAATTCGATCGTAGATAAATAGGGCTGTTTATCCCTACCCCATATTGGTTTTTTTGTTTCCTTCACTCAAATGATGGGTTTGCCTTGCTGCATTTACTCTCATACAAGATGTATTTTCTTAGGGAAAATAAAAAAAGAATTTGATAAAAAATGGGTGGTCTGTCATAATTTTTACATTTTGATTAGGAATATTTTTAATCCGATCTGCTAATTTTGGTATTTTGTGTTTCTAATTGATCATAAAATCTTTCTTTTCGATGTGTTGCTAGTTCAATGTTTTGATAGGGTCGTGCAGTGCAATTCAATTGATTTTTATATTTCGATCATATCTACATATCCTATTTATCCGGGTTGCTAACTCAACGGTAGAGTACTCGGCTTTTAAGTGCGACTATGATCTTTTACACATTTGGATGAAGCAACGAATTCGTCCAGACTATTGGTATAGTCTATAAGACCACGACTGATCCTCAAGGGTAATGAATGGAAAAAACAGCATGTCGTAATAAAATCAATTTATTATTTTATTAGATTTTCAATTTTATTAATTTATTTAATTTGAAATGAAAGTCAAAGTTAAAGTAGAACTTTGAGTTTATCCTTACCGGATCGTTACAGTTCCAAAAGATTGTTTTGATTTTTGGAAGGGGACAAAAGAAATTCACATTTACAGTTGGGTCTAGTGAATAAATGGATAGAGCTCTATGGCTCCAATTCTGGTAAAATAAAAAGCAACGAGCTTATGTTCTTAATTGGAATGATTACCCGATCTAATTAGACGTTAAAAATGAATTAGTGCCTAATGCGGGAAAGAGTGGGTTCTTCTGTGAGTGAACCATTGATTTTTTCTTTTTTTTTTTCAGAATCCTAATTATTCTTTATTATGGATTGTAGACGGATGTGTAGAAGAAACAGTATATTGATAAAGAGAATTTATTCAAAAGTCAAAAGAGCGATTGGGTTGCAAAAATAAAGGATTTTTTCTCCTGTTGTAATTATAACGAACATAAACCAATTGGATAGAAAAGGAAGGTAAAAAGATCTGTTGATTGGACTCCCTCTTTCTTTTCCGGGGTATATATTTTTTTCTTACTATACTATATACATAATACAATACATAATACCCTGTTCTGACCATATTGCACTATGTATGTATCATTTGATAAACCAAGAAAAACCTCCTGCCTCTGGCTCAAGTAGAAATGTAAATGGAAGAATTACAAGGATAT